CTGTTGCAGGAAAGGGATAATGTGAAACTTCGAGTTGTCAATTATATCCTTTATGGGAATGGTAAACCAATTCGAGGAATTTCTGATACAAATATTCAATTAGTTCGGACTTGTTTAGTATTGAATTGGGACCAAGACAAAAAAAGTTCTTCTAGTCAAGAAGCTCGTGCTTCTTTTGTTGAAATAAGGGCAAATGGTTTGATTCGACATTTACTAAGAATCGACTTGCTGAAATCCACTATTTCATATAGCGGAAAAAGGAATGACCCGCCAGGCTCAGGATTTCTCCCCTATAATGGATCAAATTTCACCAATATAAATCCGTTTTCTTCCAAAACAAGAATTCAACAACCCTTTAATCAAAATAAAAGAACTATTCATACGTTGTTGAATAGAAATAAGGAATTCCAATCGTTGATAATTTTGTCATCATCCAATTGTTTTCGAATGGGTCCATTCAACGATGTAAAATATCACAACCATAACGCAATAAAAGAATCAATTCAAATTACAAAAGATCCTGTAATTCCAATTAAGAATTTGTCGAGGCCTTTAGGAATAGCCTTTCTAATTGAAAATGTTTATTTACTTTACCATTTAATGATTCATAATCAGATTTTGGTAAATAACTACTTGCAACTTGACAATTTAAAATTTCAAGTAATTAAATTTAAATATTATTTAATCGATGAAAATGAAAAAATTGATAACCCCCGTCCGTGCAGTAACATTATTTTCAATTTAAATTGGTATTTTCTACACCCCAATTATTGTCAAGAAAAATCTACAATAATGAATCTTGGACAGTTTATTTGTGAAAATATAGCCAAAAAAGTACCACACCTAAAATTAAAATCGGGTCAAGTTATACTTGTTCAAGTTGACTCCGTAGCAATACGATCAGCTAAGCCTTATTTGGCTACTCCAGGAGCAACTGTTCATGGCCATTATGGGGAAGTCCTGTACGAAGGAGATACTTTAATTACATTTATATATGAAAAATCCAGATCTGGTGATATAACCCAAGGGCTACCAAAAGTAGAACAGGTGTTAGAAGTACGTTCGGTTGATTCAATATCGATAAATCTAGAAAAGAGGGTTGAGGGCTGGAACGGGTGTATAACAAGAATTCTTGGAATGCCGTGGGCATTCTTGATTGGTGCTGAGCTAACTATAGTGCAAAGTCGTATCTCTTTAGTTAATAAGATCCAAAAGGTTTATCGATCCCAAGGAGTGCAGATTCATAATAGGCATATAGAAATTATTGTATGTCAAATAACATCAAAGGTCTTGGTTTCCGAAGAGGGAATGTCTAATGTTTTTTCACCGGGAGAATTAATTGAATTGTTACGGGCGGAACGAATGGGGCGCGCGTTGGAAGAAGCGGTTTGTTACCGAGCCCTCTTATTGGGCATAACAAGAGCGTCTCTCAATACTCAAAGTTTTATATCCGAAGCAAGTTTTCAAGAAACTGCTCGAGTTTTAGCAAAAGCAGCTCTCCGGGGGCGAATCGATTGGTTGAAAGGCCTGAAAGAGAACGTTGTTTTGGGGGGTATGATACCCGTTGGTACAGGGTTGAAAGGGTTGGTACCCTCTTCAAAACAGGACAACAGGGGCTCTTTGGAAATGGAAACAAAAAAAAACAACCTATTCGAGGGAGAAATGAGAGATATTTTGTTTCACCACAGAAAATTATTTGATTCTTTCTTTTCAAAGAATTTCCATGATAGACCAGAACAATCATTTATAGGATTTCATGATTCCTAAAAGTGAAAAGTCGATTCATCTTTTTGACTATCTGTATATGTATTTAGTACAGTCATTTGAATAGTAAGGCAATAGAAAAGAAGAATGACTTATTCGTCTATCTACGGCCAATCTATGGTAGAAGAGAAGGTTCCAACGGAACAATTCTTTATTTCAGTTCGGGGTTTCTCGTCTCTTTAAAAATAAAAAAAAAAAGGGGGGGTAGAAATGACAAGAAGATATTGGAACATCAACTTGGAAGAGATGCTGGGGGCGGGAGTTCATTTTGGCCATGGTACTAGGAAATGGAATCCTAAAATGGCACCTTATATCTTTGCAAAGCGTAAAGGTATTCATATTACAAATCTTAGTAAAACTGCTCGTTTTTTATCCGAAGTCTGCGATTTGGTTTTTGATGCAGCAAGTAGGGGAAAAGACTTCTTGATTGTTGGTACAAAAAAGAAAGTAGCCGATTCAGTAGCATGGGCTGCAATAAAAGCCGGTGTCATTGTGTTAATAAAAAACGGCTCGGTGGGATGTTAACAAATTGGTCCACTACAGAAACGAGACTTTATAAGTTCAGGGACTTGAGAATGGAACAAAAAATGGGAAGACTCGATCGTCTTCCAAAAAGAGATGCGGCTGTGGTGAAAAGACAATTATCTCGCCTACAAAAATATCTGGGCGGGATTAAATATATGACAGGGTTATCTGATATTGTGATCATCATTGATCAGCATGAAGAATATATGGCCCTGTGGGAGTGTGTCACTTTGGGAATTCCAACAATTTGTTTAATCGATACAAATTGTGATCCCGATCTTGCGGATATTTCGATTCCGGCGAACGATGACGCTGTATCTTCAATCCGTTTAATTCTTAATAAATTAGTATTCGCAATTAGTGAGGGCCATTCTAGCTATATAAGAAATCCTTGATTAATGATAAGTTAAATAACTTTTCCTTCGAAAATCCGATAGATTTATGGAATCAGTTATTTTTTATGAATTTTAAAAAATAGATAAAAATAACTGGGGACATTATGTGATTAGTTAGTATTCAAAATAGGAGTTGGTATTAAAAATATCTGATTCAAGTAGACAAAGAGATGGTTGAATCAAAATAATTTTTTTAAAAGTTCGATTTTTTTCAGAGGGCAGTATGAATGTACTATCATATTCCATCAACACCCTAAAAGGGTTCTATGATATATCCGGCGTGGAGGTAGGCCAACATTTCTATTGGCAAATAGGGGGTTTCCAGGTACATGGCCAAGTACTTATTACTTCTTGGGTTGTAATTGCCATCTTATTAGGTTCAGTTACTATAGCTGTTCGGAACCCACAAACCATTCCGACTGGGGGTCAGAATTTCTTCGAATATGTTCTTGAATTCATTCGGGATGTGAGTAAAACTCAAATTGGAGAAGAATATGGCCCCTGGGTTCCTTTTATTGGAACTATGTTTTTATTTATTTTTGTTTCGAATTGGTCAGGAGCCCTTTTACCCTGGAAAATAATAGAATTACCTCATGGAGAGTTAGCCGCACCTACGAATGATATAAATACTACTGTTGCTTTGGCTTTACTCACGTCAGTGGCGTATTTCTATGCAGGTCTTACCAAAAAAGGATTAAATTATTTTGGGAAATATATTCAACCAACCCCGATCCTTTTACCCATTAATATCTTAGAAGATTTCACAAAGCCGTTATCGCTTAGTTTTCGACTTTTCGGGAATATCTTAGCGGATGAATTAGTAGTTGTTGTTCTTGTTTCTTTAGTACCTTCAGTGGTTCCTATCCCTGTTATGTTCCTTGGATTATTTACGAGTGGTATTCAAGCTCTTATTTTTGCAACTTTAGCCGCAGCTTATATAGGTGAATCTATGGAGGGTCATCATTGAAATAGTCTTTTTTGCTTAGTGCAAAGCAACGCATATGTGGCTCAAGATGATTTACTTAAAGAATAGAAATATACAAGACTCTATATACACTAGAAAGAAAGAGGAATAAAAAAATCAAAAATTTCATGAACTTAGATCAATAAAATAATATTTTTCTATGCAATAATTCGCGCTAATCCATTTTATTTTCCCATTTCTATTCCGTTGGCATAATGATAAACAAAACGGAAGGGAAAAAAGAATTTTCAAAAAACGAGATTCCTAAAAAAATGGATTGATTCTCAAATCCGATTGAATCTAATGGTTTACGTTATGGAAGAAAGACATGTATATGTTATATTAGGTATTGCTAGTTATATATGAACTAATATCAACTAAAGAAATATTTCATTTGACCTACCACTGCGTGGGGACTTCCAATAGAAGTCCTTTCATATCGTTGTGGCTGTAAATTGGTTGAAAAAAAGAAATGAAATAAAGCAAAAACGTAAGAATTTAAATAACAGTTCGGAACCAAGAAATGGAACAACTAAAGGTCTATGGATTCATAAAAACCTTGTGAATAGAAAGGAAAAAAGAGATATCGAAGTAGTTCTGTAGTTCTGATGATTCAATAATATTCTTACTTAAATTCCGTAAATTCGAAGTTCTTAGTTACTTCGACTGGGTGAATCCTATCGATGAAATAATTAAGTCCTAATTAAATTCATTTGTTGATTGTATCATTAACTACTTCTTTTTGTTGGTACGAGGAATTTATCATGAATCCACTGGTTTCTGCTGCTTCCGTTATTGCTGCTGGATTGGCTGTAGGACTTGCTTCTATTGGACCTGGAGTTGGTCAAGGGACTGCTGCGGGTCAAGCCGTAGAGGGTATCGCAAGACAGCCCGAGGCAGAGGGAAAAATACGAGGTACTCTATTACTTAGTTTAGCTTTTATGGAAGCTTTAACGATTTATGGATTGGTTGTAGCACTAGCACTTTTATTTGCGAATCCTTTTGTTTAATCTTATCGGTATTGGTTGAGAAAATAACTTATGGGAAGGACTGATTTGCAGATGAGGAGTTTAGTATACCTACTCGCTTTCGTTCTTCCCGTTCGTAGTCCAAGGGAAATTTTTTTTTATGAGGTGTTGCAACAATCGAATGGCAGTTCGCACTTTATAACTCCAAAAGTTTTTGACTCAAATTTCAAAAAAAGAATTGAAAAGGGCGGGCAAAGCGATAGAAAAAGAACTCTTGTCAATTTTTTAGTCTATCTATAAGAGGAGATTATATGAAAAATGTAACCGATTCTTTCGTTTCTTTTGGCTACTGGCCGTCTGCCGGGAGTTTCGGGTTGAATACCA